ACGAAAAGCCAAACGTGTAGTAATTTTTACTGATAATCAAGAAAATCCGGATTCTAATACTTATAATAATTCCAAAACTAAAGATACAACTAATTTTGATCAAACGGGCGAAGTGGCTTTGATACGTTATTCACAACAATCGGACTTTCGTCGAGATATAATAAAGGGCTCCATGCGAACACAAAGGCGAAAAATAGCTATTTTGAAACTGTTTCAAGCAAATTTGCATTCTCCCCTTTTTTTGGACAGAATAGAGAAATTTCTTTTTTTTGCTTTTGATACTTCTGAGCTAATGAAAATAATGTTTATAAATTGGATGCGTAAAAAATCAGAATTTACAATTTCAGATTCTACTTATACAGAAGAAAAAACAAAGGAAAGTGACAAAAAAGAAAAAGCAGAGAGCAAAAACAGACGAGAAGAAGACAAACGAGAAGAAAAAGTTCGTATAGAAATAGCTGAAACCTGGGATAGCATTATTTTTGCTCAAGCAATAAGAGGTTGTGTTTTAGTAATTCAATCGATTCTTCGAAAATATATTATATTGCCTTCATTAATAATAGCTAAAAATATCATTCGTATGTTATTATTTCAAATTCCCGAATGGTCCGAGGATTTAAAGGATTGGAATAGAGAAATGCATGTTAAATGCACTTATAATGGAGTTCAATTATCAGAAACAGAATTTCCTAAAAACTGGTTAACAGACGGTATTCAAATAAAGATCCTATTTCCTTTTCGACTACAACCTTGGCACAGATCTAAGTTAAAATTCTTTTCTAAAGATCCAATAAAAAAGAAAAGACAAAAACATGATTTTTGTTTTTTAACAGTTTGGGGAATGGAAACTGAACTTCCTTTTGGTTCTCCCCGAAAAGAACTTTCACTTTTTGAACCCATTTTTAAAAAATTAAAAAAAAAAATTAGAAAGTTGAAAAAAAATGGTTTTCTAACTCTAACAATTTTTAAAGAAAAAAGAAAAATATTTCTACATTTACCGAAAGAAACAAAAAACTGGTTCATCAAAAGTATTCTATTTGTAAAAGAAATAATATCAAAATCAAAAAGAAATCCGATTCTATTATTTGGATTTAGAGAAGTATCTGAATTAAATGAAACTAAAAACGAAAAAGATTCACCAATCACTAATGGGACTATTCATAAATTTTCCACTTCAATTCGATCTATGGATTGGATAAACTATTCACTGACAGAAAAAAAAATGAAAGATCTGAATGCCAGAACAAAGACAATAAGAAATCAAATAGAAAAAATTACAAAAGAAAAGAAAAAACGATTTCTAATCTCAGAAAGAAATATTAGTCCTAACAAACTAAGTTATAATGCTAAACGATTAAAATTAAAATCATCAAAAAATATTTTACAGATATTAAAAAGAAACAATGCTCAATTAGTCCGTAAATCATATTTTTTTATAAAAATTTTGATTGAAAAGATATATATAGATATCCTTCTAGCTATCATTAATATTCCGAGGATCAATGTACAGTTTTTTCGTGAATCACCAAGAAAAATGATTACTAAATACATTTCTATGTATAATAAAAACGAAAATCACCAAAGACTTGATAAAACAAATCAAAATACACTAATTCACTTTATCTCGAGTATAAAAAAGGTATTTAATTATAGTAATTTTAACAAGAACTCACAGATTTTGTATAACGTAACCTCTTTGTCACAAGCATATGTATTTTACAAATTATCACAAGTCCAAGTTATTAACCTATATAAGTTAAGATCTGTCCTTCAATATCATGGAGCATCTCGTTTTCTTAAGAATGAAATAAAAGATTATTTTGGAGTCCAAGGAGGTTTTCAGTTCAAATTAAAAAATACAAATTTTAAAAATTCTGTAATGAATGAATGGAAAAACTGGGTAAGAAGTAATTATCAATATAAATACGATTTATCTCAGATCAGATGGTCTAGCTTAATATCGCAAAAATGGCGAAATAAAATGAATCAACAGCATATGATTCAAAATAAGGATTTAAATAAATGGAATTTATATGAAAAAGACCAATTTATTCATTACGAAAAACAAAATAATTTGGAAGTCGATTCATTATCGAACCAAAAAGATAATTTTAAAAAATACTATAGATATAATATTTTATTATATAAATCCATTAATTATGAAGATAAGAAAGACTCATCTATTTATGAATTACCATTCAAATTAAATAATAAGCAAGAGATTTTTTATAATTACAAAATAGATAAAAGTAAATTATTTGATATGTCGGGAGGTATCCCTGTCAATAAGCATCTAAGAGAAGATGATATTATCGATACGGAAAAAAGCTCGCATAGAAAATATTTGGATTGGAGAATTCTCCCTTTTTGTCTTAGAAAGAAAGTCGATATTGAATCCTGGATCGATACCGGAACCAAACAAAAAAAAAACCTTTTTGATTGGATGGGAATGAATGAAGAAATACTAGATCGTCCTACATCAAATTTAGAATTTTGGTTCTTTCCAAAATTTGTGATACTTTGCAAGGCATATAAGATAAAATCATGGATGATACCAATCAAATTACTTTTTTTAAATTTTAATGGAACTAAAGATGTTAGTGAAAATAAAAAAATCAACAGAAAGCAAAATAACGATCCTTTATCATCGAATGAAACAAAATCCATTCAATTAAAAAATCAAAATCATGAAGAAAAAGAGTCTGAGGATCAAGTAGATCTTGAATCAGTTCTAGCAAACCAAGAAAAAGATGTTGAAGAAGATTATGCAAGATCAGACAGGAAAGAGCGTAGAAAGAAAAAGCAATACAAAAGTAATACGGAAGCAGAACTTGATTTTTTGCTAAAAAGGTATTTATGCTTTCAATTAAGATGGGATGATTCTTTAAATCAAAAAATAATCAATAATATCAAAATATATTGTCTCTTGCTTAGACTGACAAATCCACGAGAAATTATTATATCCTCTATTCAAAGGGGAGAACTGAGTCTAGATATTCTAATGATTCAGAAAGATTTAACTCTTACAGAATTGATGAAAAAGGGAATATTGATTATCGAATCAACCCGTCTGTCGGTAAAAAATGATGGAAAATTTATTATGTATCAAACCATAAATATTTTATTGGTTCATAAGAGAAAACAACAAATTAATCAAAGATACAGAAAAAAAAACTCTATTGTAATAAATCAAAGTTTAATTAGAAATAAAGACAAAAATAATTATGATTTACTTGTTCCCGAAAATCTTTTATCCTCTAAACATCGTAGAGAATTGAGAATTCTAATTTCTTTCAATTCAAAAAATGAAAATGATATCAATACAGAAATTATCAATAATAATAACATAAAAAACCACGCTCACATTATAGATAAAAGCAAACGTTTTGATAGAGATAAAAATAAACTAATTAAATTAAAACTTTTTCTTTGGCCCAATTATCGATTAGAAGATTTAGCTTGTATAAATCGCTATTGGTTTGATACCAATAATGCTAGTCGGTTTAGTATGGTAAGGATACATATATGTCCACGATTAAAAATTCGGTAAAGTTCCATTTGTCATATATATCCCATAGCATATCTAATCTAGTATATGAAATATATGAAAACAAAGAGAGACGTCCATATACATTGTTTTACATCCCATATTCCATTCTGATATATGGAATTCAATCATGTATCAATTCGATCTAGAAATGAATCAATCCAATTTTTCGTTTTAGATTTTTAGATATAGATATAATTTTTTTTCCTTTGTAAGGGAAGAAATATACCATCTTTTATGTATTTCTAGCCGAATCAAAAAAAAAATTGGATTGATTTTTGAATTCCTAACGAATTGAAGATTATTGTGTATACCAAATTCAAACCAACTGACATTCTTATTTAATATTACATTATTTATTATTACTGATCAATAAAACTATACTTAACAAAGGCGGGAGGAGGGGGATTTCATTTTATGGTAAAAAGTGCATTCATTTCAATTATTTCACAAGAAGACAACAAAGAAAACAAGGGATCCGTTGAATTTCAAATAGTAAGTTTTACTAATAAGATACGAAGACTTACTTCACATTTGGAATTGCATAGAAAAGACTATTTATCTCAAAGAGGTTTACGGAAAATTCTAGGAAAACGCCAACGACTACTATCTTATTTGGCAAAGAAAAATGGAGTACGTTATAAAGAATTAATTAGCCAGTTGAACATTCGGGAATCAAAAACTCGTTAATTTGAAGAGTCTTTTTTTTTTTTATTATTTGATTTATTAGATCTTAAACTTGAATTTTGATGAACTTATTTTCGTTTTCAGTAATTCATGGAAAAATCAATCGAGGAACCCCCTATGAATGTACCAGCTACAAGAAAGGACTTTATGATAGTCAATATGGGGCCCCACCACCCATCAATGCATGGCGTTCTTCGACTCATCCTTAGTCTAGACGGTGAAGATGTTATTGACTGCGAACCAATATTAGGTTATTTACACAGAGGGATGGAAAAAATTGCGGAAAACCGAACAATTATACAATATTTGCCTTATGTAACACGTTGGGATTATTTAGCTACTATGTTTACAGAAGCGATAACCATAAATGGACCGGAACAGTTGGGAAATATTCAAGTACCTAAAAGAGCTAGCTATATCAGAGTAATTATGTTGGAGTTGAGTCGTATAGCTTCTCATCTCTTATGGCTTGGCCCTTTTATGGCAGATATTGGGGGGCAGACCCCTTTCTTCTACATTTTTAGAGAAAGAGAGTTAATATATGATTTATTCGAAGCTGCGACTGGTATGAGAATGATGCATAATTATTTTCGTATCGGAGGAGTAGCAGCTGATCTACCTCATGGCTGGTTAGATAAATGTTTGGATTTCTGCGATTATTTTTTAACAGGAGTTGCTGAATATCAAAAACTTATTACGCGAAATCCTATTTTTTTACAACGAGTTGAAGGAATAGGTATTGTTAGTGCAGAAGAAGCAATAAATTGGGGTTTATCAGGACCAATGCTACGAGCTTCCGGAGTACGATGGGATCTTCGTAAAGTTGATCATTATGAGTGTTATGACGAATTTGATTGGGGAGTCCAGTGGCAAAAGGAAGGGGATTCGCTAGCTCGTTATTTAGTCCGAATTGGTGAAATGACGGAATCCGTAAAAATTATTCAACAGGCTTTGGAAGGGATTCCAGGGGGGCCTTATGAAAATTTAGAAACTCGAAGTTTTGCTAGAGAAAGGAATCGAGAATGGAATGATTTTGAATATCGATTTATTAGTAAAAAAACTTCTCCCGCCTTTGAATTGCCGAAACAAGAACTTTATATTAGAGTTGAAGCACCAAAAGGAGAGTTGGGAATTTTTCTGATAGGGGATCAAAGTAGTTTTCCTTGGAGATGGAAAATTCGCCCGCCGGGTTTTATCAATTTGCAAATTCTTCCTCAATTAATTAAAAGAATGAAATTGGCTGATATTATGACAATATTAGGTAGCATAGATATTATTATGGGGGAAGTTGATCGTTGAAATGATAATTGATCCAACAACAGTACAAGCTATCAATTCTTTTTCCAGATTGAAATCCTTAAACGAGATCTATGGAATTATATGGATGCTTGTCCCTATTTTGACTCTTGTATTGGGAATCACGATAGGCATACTAGTAATTGTGTGGTTAGAAAGAGAAATTTCTGCAGGGATACAACAACGTATTGGACCTGAATATGCCGGTCCTTTTGGAGTTCTTCAAGCTCTAGCGGATGGAACAAAATTACTTTTCAAAGAAAATCTTTTTCCATCTAGAGGGGATACTCGTTTATTTAGTATCGGACCATCCATAGCAGCCATATCAACTCTATTAAGCTATTCAGTAATTCCTTTTGGCTATCACTTTGTTTTAGCGGATCTAAATATCGGCGTATTTTTATGGATTGCCATTTCAAGTATTGCTCCCATTGGACTTCTTATGTCAGGATATGGATCAAATAATAAATATTCCTTTTTAGGTGGTCTACGAGCTGCCGCTCAATCGATTAGTTATGAAATACCATTAACTCTCTGTGTATTATCCATATCTCTACGTGCGATTCGTTGAAACATAAATTTTTCCCTATCCCCCCCCCTTTTTTTTTTTTTATTAGGAAAAAGGTAAAATTAATTGAATATATTGAATATATATCCTTATTTTTTTATTCATCATTTGGGTTGATGAACTAAATTAGATAGTTATATGAGTGAAAGAAAACAGCTTCTAAATTTGCAGTAAAAAAAATCGAGACTCATTTCTTATGTACAACAGGAAAGCACAAATAAACATAAGAAGATGAGATCATTTGTCCCAAAATTGGTTGATTAGTCATCCTGGCTTGAAAGCGGGCTCAAAGAATCAACCTTATTGAGTTTTTACTATCATTTATATATATATATATATATTATTGTAATGCTAGTAATGCTACCGAGCAGTTGAGTAAAAATAAAAATGAGTGGATGGTTAGGAACACCAAGATACATAAAAGATTAGTAATAGAATTATCAAAAATAAAAGAATATTAATTGGGGCTTTAAATTAGTAGAAATGATCAGGCAGTACTCCCCACGATTCCGATCCAGAGTATGCTCCTATCCACCAATTAAACAAATGACTATCAGGAACGAAGTAATCTTTTCCTTTTTTTTTTCAGAAGGAAGAATAGGAACAAAAAAAAGAATAGACTTACAATAGAAAAAGAAAAAAAAGAATCCTTTATTCTTCTTTCTTTCCTATCTCGATATTCATATAAATATAAATTGAATTCGTGTCATAATTCATGAACTAATGGAATGTCTAATTCTTTTTCTTTTTCGTAATCGAAAATGATAGGTTGAAATATTTATTGGTATTTCTACAAGAAGTATTTTATTGAAAGATTTAAGTTATTGCTCAAGAAAGAAAAATTGAAATTCTTAAAAGATGAGATCAATTCAGAAGTACTTTACTTTAGTATTATAACAGACAGAATTACATTGGTCAAATTTTTGAATTGGGGGCATCCGATAGATTTTGATCCTATCTATCCTACAAATAGATCAAGATAAATAATATGATCTGGCCCTTAGATTTATTTATGGCCTTCGAGGAGCCATATGAGGTGAAAATCTCATGTATGGTTCTGTAATAGCGATGGGGACAGTGATGTCATCACCGACTATGATTATCTAACAGTTCGAGTACAGTTGATATAGTTGAGGCACAATCAAAATATGGTTTGGGGGGATGGAATTTGTGGCGTCAACCTATAGGATTTATCATTTTTTTCATTTCTTCCCTAGCAGAATGTGAGAGATTACCTTTTGATTTACCAGAAGCAGAAGAAGAATTAGTAGCAGGTTATCAAACTGAATATTCGGGTATCAAATTTGGTTTATTTTATGTTGCTTCCTATCTAAACTTATTAGTCTCTTCATTATTTGTAGCAGTTCTTTACTTGGGCGGTTGGAATATCTCTATTCCGTACATATCTGTCCCGGAGTTTTTTGATTTTGAAATAAATAAAGTAGGTAGAGTTTTTGGAACAACAATGGGTATTCTTATTACATTGGTTAAAACTTATTTGTTCTTGTTCATTCCTATCACAACAAGATGGACTTTACCTAGACTAAGAATGGACCAACTATTAAATCTTGGATGGAAATTTCTTTTACCTATTTCTCTTGGCAATTTATTATTAACAACCTCTTCCCAACTCTTTTCACTATAAAGTAATTCTTTTGTATATTTATAGTTTGTCTCAAACAAGATAAAGAAACAAATATAAAATTATTCATAGAGATTCACGATATGTTCCCTATGGTAACTGGGTTCATGAATTATGGTCAACAAACCATACGGGCTGCAAGGTACATTGGTCAAAGTTTCATGACTACCTTATCCCACGTAAATCGTTTACCGGTAACTATTCAATATCCTTATGAAAAATTAATCACATCGGAGCGTTTCCGCGGTCGAATCCATTTTGAATTTGATAAATGCATTGCTTGTGAAGTATGTGTTCGTGTATGTCCTATAGATTTACCTGTTGTTGATTGGGAATTGGAAACTAATATTCGAAAGAAACGATTGCTTAATTACAGTATTGATTTCGGAATCTGTATATTTTGTGGCAACTGCGTTGAGTATTGTCCAACTAATTGTTTATCAATGACTGAAGAATATGAACTTTCTACCTATAATCGTCACGAATTGAATTATAACCAAATTGCTTTAGGTCGTTTACCAATGTCAGTAATTGACGATTATACAATTCGAACAATTTTGAATTCACCTCAATCTTTAATCAAAATGGACAAACCCCCTTTGATTAAAGATTGATTGAAGAGTCATTTTTAATCATTAAACAAAGATCTAGGTTTGATCTAAAAGTCTGAAATCTTTTTTTTTTCATTTTGCATTTTGTTTGGTCAATAACTACAAAAGCTACAAATCCCAACTAGCGATTGGATTTGATTGATTGGTAAGAATTGCAGCGTAGCTTAATTTAGATTGAAAATCTATTAATATAGTCATAATTCTATCCATAATTATTTCTATTTCGAAATAGAAATTAAAGTATCCATTTTTATTTTTTCGAGAAAGAATGGGATTAGTCTGATATCAGTACTACAGTAATTTTAACCTTTTAGGATTAAATTAACCCATTCTAAATAAGTTTCTCCTGGTCGGGTCAATAAAGTCATGAAAAAAAAGAATTTGATTTTTTTATCTTTTATTTTACGTACAATGAATTTACCTGGACCAATACATGATTTTCTTTTAGTCTTTCTAGGATTAGGTCTTATATTAGGAGGTCTAGGAGTGGTATTACTTACCAATCCAATTTTTTCTGCCTTTTCATTGGGATTGGTTCTTGTTTGTATATCCTTATTCTATATTTTATCAAACTCTCATTTTGTAGCTGCGGCGCAGCTCCTTATTTATGTGGGAGCTATAAATGTTTTAATTTTATTTGCTGTGATGTTCATGAATGGTTCAGAAGATTACAAAGATTTCAATCTTTGGACTGTTGGGAATGGTCTTACTTCCCTAATTTGTACAAGTCTTTTTGTTTTACTAATTACTATTATTTCAGATACAACATGGTATGGGATTATTTGGACTACAAGAGCAAACCAGATTATAGAGCAAGATTTGGTAAGTAATGGTCAACAAATTGGAATTCATTTAGCAACAGATTTTTTTCTTCCATTTGAATTCATTTCAATAATTCTTTTAGTTGCTTTGATAGGTGCGATTGCCACGGCTCGTCAGTAATAAATCTTTTTAATTGGTAATCGCAATCCAAATCAGACTTTATTCTATGTTATCACATTTATTTGAGGATTATTCATATATAAATTCTTTTATTCGATCTATATTCCAATCTTTTTTTTTTGTTTTGTACTTGTGATATTCTTATTCTAGTCAATCTAATCTGTTGATGTTAAATTGTTGTTCATTGTTCATATTGAAATAAATCGAAATCGCTAAGGAGTGGGGCCATGATGCTCGAACATGTGCTTGGTTTGAGTGCTTATTTATTTTCTATCGGTATCTATGGATTGATCACGAGTCGAAATATGGTTAGAGCCCTTATGTGTCTTGAACTTATACTGAATGCCGTCAATATAAATTTAGTAACATTTTCTGATTTTTTTGATAGTCGCCAATTAAAAGGAAATATTTTTTCAATTTTTATTATATCTATCGCAGCCGCTGAAGCAGCTATCGGGCTGGCTATAGTTTCGTCAATTTATCGTAACAGAAAATCAATCCGTATCAATCAATTGAATTTGTTGAATAAGTAGTATTAATCATATAAAATATTTAGATTCATTAATTTGAATTGATATTTATGATAGATAGCGTATCTGATAATGTTTACGAAAACGTAAGAAATTAAAGTATCTTGGTTCTATCTCATGAGTCGATCCGAAATTGAATAGACAAATTATGATAAATCATTGATTCATCTGGTGTCTAAATATATGATTCATTTCAAAATTTACTAGATCGAAAATTTATGACGTTTTTTTTAAAAAAAATTATAGCTCCAATGTCACATTCAGTAAAAATCTATGATACATGTATAGGGTGTACTCAATGTGTCCGGGCCTGCCCCACAGATGTATTAGAAATGATACCTTGGGACGGGTGTAAAGCTAAGCAAATTGCTTCTGCTCCAAGAACGGAAGACTGTGTTGGCTGTAAGAGATGCGAATCCGCCTGTCCAACTGATTTCTTGAGTGTTCGAGTTTATCTATGGCATGAAACAACTCGAAGCATGGGTCTAGCTTATTGATATTTTCCAGAAAAAACCACTTGAATACATTTGATTTTTTGTTTACCGACAAAAACCCGTACTAAAAAAATAATAATAAAAAAATAGATTAGGTTTTCGAGTACGGGTTTTTCTTGTCCAAGTGTATCTTGTCTTTACCACGAATTCTTTTCCTTGGTTAACAGTATTAGTAGTTTTACCAATATTCGCGGGTTCCTTGATTTTCGTTTTCCCTCATAGAGGAAATAAGGTAATTAGGTGGTATACTATACTTATATGTGTACTAGAACTCCTTTTAATGACCTATGCATTCTCTTATTATTTCCAATTGGACGATCCCTTAATCCAATTGACGGAGTCTTATCAATGGATTAATTTTTTTGATTTTTACTGGAGATTAGGAATAGATGGACTTTCTATAGGACCTATTTTACTGACCGGATTTATCACCACTTTAGCTACTTTAGCGGCTCGGCCAATTACTCGGGATTCTCGATTATTTCATTTTTTGATGTTAGCAATGTATAGTGGTCAAATAGGATTATTTTCTTCTCAAAATCTTTTACTTTTTTTCATTATGTGGGAGTTAGAATTAATTCCTGTTTATCTACTTCTAGCCATGTGGGGGGGAAAGCAACGTCTGTATTCAGCTACAAAATTTATTTTGTATACTGCAGGAAGTTCCGTTTTTTTATTAATGGGAGCTTTAGGTATCGCTTTCTATGCTTCCAATGAACCAACATTCAATTTTGAAACATCAGCTAATCAATCATATCCTGTGACCTTGGAAATACTATTCTATATTGGATTTCTTATTGCTTTTGCTGTCAAATCACCGATTATACCCTTACATACATGGTTACCAGACACCCATGGAGAAGCACATTACAGTACTTGTATGCTTTTAGCTGGAATCTTATTAAAAATGGGAGCATATGGATTGGTTCGAATAAATATGGAATTATTATCCCACGCCCATTCTATATTTTCTTCTTGGTTGATAATAGTAGGCGCAATACAAATAATCTATGCAGCTTCAACATCTTCTGGTCAAAAAAATTTAAAAAAAAGAATAGCCTATTCTTCTGTATCTCATATGGGTTTTACAATTATAGGAATTTGCTCTATAAGCGATATGGGACTCAACGGGGCCATTTTACAAATAATATCTCATGGATTTATTGGCGCTGGGCTTTTTTTCTTGTCAGGAACAAGTTATGATAGAATACGTCTTGTTTATCTTGACGAAATGGGCGGAATGGCTACCCTAATGCCAAAAATATTCATGATGTTCAGTATCTTATCATTAGCTTCTCTTGCATTACCGGGCATGAGCGGCTTTTTTGCAGAATTGGTAGTATTTTTTGGAATAATTACCGCCAAAAAATATTTTTTAATGCCAAAAATACTAATTACTTTTGGAGCGGCAGTTGGAACGATATTGACTCCTATTTATTTATTATCTATGTTACGCCAGATGTTCTATGGATACAAGCTGCTTAATGCCACAAATTCTTATTTTTTTGATTCTGGACCACGGGAATTATTTGTTTCGATTGCTATCCTTCTGCCTGTAATTAGTATTGGTATTTATCCGGATTTCGTTTTCTCATTATCAGTTGACAAGGTCGAAGCTATTCTATCGAATTTTTTTTATAGCTAATTTTTTTTTATAGGTAGTTATTAAAAAATTAAAAAAAAAAACGGAATTGTAATCAGATATGTTTAACATTTGCGAGAACCTTTTGAATCACTCAAGTAATGGAGTGATTCAAAAGGTTCTCAACGACTTACCTGAAGCTTCTTATATATATGTTAAACTGGCTTATGGTTATATTTGTTAAACTCGTTCTTGAATTCAATTAGGATATTAATGTAAATGAACCATAACTATGTAGTCCTATTCCTAATAAATTAACCCCAAAATAGCATATCCAAATTATAAGAAAACCGATCGAAGCAACAATTGCCGAATTTAAACCTTCCAAATTCTTATTTGTTCGAGTATGGAAATAAATCGCGAATATGGTCCAAGTAATAAATGCCCAAGTTTCTTTTGGGTCCCAATTCCAATATGATCCCCATGCTTCATTAGCCCAGACTGCTCCTGAAAGAATACCTATGGTTAAAAAAAGAAACCCTATACTAAGAATACGAAAACCCCAATGATCTAATTGTTGAATCAATTGAAACCTGTAATAATTCCTAGAAGAAGTAAAAAAAGTATTTTTTAAAATATTTCGTTTTTCCATCATGTATTGGATCTCATCAACGGGAAATGAATCATTTAATAAATTATTGTTTTTACCAACAATTCTTATGACTTTTCGAAATGTAATTACGAGAAGTGCTGCTGACAATAATGATCCGCATAAAAGAGCTGCATAGCCCGATACCATCATACTTACGTGCATTATTAACCACTGGGATTGGAGAGCAGGTACTAAAATTTTCGATTGATTCATATCGGTTAAAAGACCCCAAGTAGCAAAGCCCTGGGTAAAAAAAGTACTTGGTGCGGTTATTGTGCTTAAATAATTCTTATGTTTTTTAAAATATGGAACCATATGAATAATAGAGAAAATCCATGAAAGAAATATTAATGATTCGTATAAATCACTTATTGGTAAATGTCCCGAATAAATCCAACGAGTAATTAGTAATCCTGTTAGGCAGAAAAAAGTGGTTAACATGCCTTTTTCTGACGAATCATAGAGTCCCACAAATTCATTGACTAATAAGGTTAGAAAATGAATTAGAATTACAATTGAAACGACCGAAAAAGATATATGAGTTAATATATGTTCTAAAGTCAAAAATATCATAAAAAAAAAGGGGGGAATACTTTAATTATCCATAATTTTACATATGGAATTGAATTCATTATAGGATTTATTCTATCCTTTTAATAATTAGATAATTTAATTATGTTATGCCGCCACTCGGACTCGAACCGAGATGCTCTAGCACTGCTTCCTAAGAGCAGCGTGTCTACCGATTTCACCATGGCGGCTTGCTCAAAATTATAATAACCCTTTTTTATTCAATTGGCGAGCTTGAAGGAGTTAATTCAATGGAATATTTTTTTGTTGAAACATTCAAATTAATGAAAATAAAAATTCATTTTTATTGTATTAATCCTTAGAGTTTCGTTAGGTATAAAATTTGTGTTAAGGTTTAGCAACCCCATTAGATATTGATTTATGGACATATAATATAACAAAAAAAGTTTCGAGTTCTGTCCCGGACTTTCAAATTGAAAACTGGAAAATCTTATCTAATTCAATATATATTCCTTGATAGATCATCCAGATCAAGCATATGATCTAAACCAGATCAGTCAAAATTTACACATTTTTATCTACCTAGTATTTCTTTAAATTGGATTGAAGGCATCAAAGGTTCTATTTTCTATAGTGATTAAAAATAATAATTGTCAAGACAGTTATAAAATAAGTTAAACTTAATTATAAAATAAGTTAAACTTAATTCATTTTTTTTTTTTTTAATTAAAAATAATAAGATTTTTTTATGGAACATACATATCAATATTTATGGATTCTATCTTTCGTTACACTTCCAGTCCCTATGTTAATAGGAATAGGGCTGCTACTTTTTCCGGTGTCAACAAAAAAACTTCACCGTATATGGGCTTTTCCGAGTGTTTTATTGTTAAGTATAGTTATGGTTTTTTCGACCGATCTGTTTATTCAGCAAATAAATAGCAGTTCCATTTATCAATATGTATGGTCTTGGACCATCAACAATGATTTTTCCTTAGAGTTCGGGTATTTGATTGACCCACTTACTTCTATTTTGTTAATATTAATTACTACGGTTGGAATTTTAGTTCTTGTTTATAGTGACAGTTATATGTCTCATGATCAAGGCTATTTGAGATTTTTTGTTTATATGAGTTTTTTCAATACTTCAATGCTGGGATTAGTTACCAGTTCCAATTTAATACAAATTTATATCTTTTGGGAATTGGTTGGAATGTGCTCTTACCTATTAATAGGCTTTTGGTTCACACGACCTAGTGTGTCCAATGCTTGTCAAAAAGCATTCGTAACTAATCGTGTAGGCGATTTTGGTTTATTATTAGGAATTTTAGGTCTTTATTGGCTAACAGGCAGTTTCGAATTTCAGGATTTGTTTGAAATATTCAATAACTTGATTTCTAATAATGATAATGAGGTTCATTTTTTATTTGTTACTTTGTGCGCTTTCCTATTATTTTCCGGTGCAATTGCTAAATCGGCACAATTCCCTCTTCATGTGTGGTTACCAGATGCCATGGAAGGACCTACCCCTATTTCGGCTCTAATACATGCTGCTACCATGGTAGCAGCGGGAATTTTTCTTGTAGCTCGACTTCTTCCTCTTTTCGTAGTTATACCTTACATAATGAAGCTAATAGCTTTGATAGGTATAATAACAGTACTCTTAGGAGCTACTTTAGCTTTTGCTCAAAAAGATATTAAGAGAGGTTTAGCCTATTCTACAATGTCTCAATTGGGTTATATGATGTTAGCTTTAGGTATGGGCTCCTATCGAGCTGCTTTATTTCATTTGATTACTCATGCTTATTCGAAAGCATTGTTGTTTTTAGGATCTGGATCCATTATTCATTCAATGGAAGGTATTGTCGGCTATTCTCCAGATAAGAGTCAAAATATGGTTCTTATGGGTGGTTTAACA